TTCCTTTAACCAAGAAAAAGTATTTCTATTTTCCATGTCCAATCGCGGATCCCGGAATTTCTACAATAAATTAGATAGGTAGCTAAGTTAATCTAGTTCCCTATACACGAGTCTGTTGTCATTCTACTGCAACAGTTGTACTGGAATGATGAATACCTTGAGCAGGTAGAAGTAGAAATAGAAAGAATTTTGCTAAAAAGAAAAAGGGCTTTCTTTCTAAAGGAAGAAAAATGCTAATTTTATTAATATTAGGAAAGCCAATTATGCTTCACTAATTGAATGATAAATGACTACAAGCGAAGGAGATAGACGGTTTAAACAAAAAAAGACCCAAAATTTCAAACACGTGTCTAGAATGACAGGAAAACTACAAACAAAAATAGTGAAAATTAGCTCGTTAGGAGCCCATCCAAGATCGTTGTAGACCCAACGAATTAGTAGTTCCCAACCGCGGGTGGAGTGAAATCCAACAAAAAAATCCGTAACTAAAAGAATAAAAAAAGCTTTTATTGAGTCATTTAAGTTATAGAAGAATTCCTGAACCCAAGAATTCAAAATGACAAGTTCCTCTTTACCCAGAAAAAAAGAACCACTTAGAATAGCCAAACAGATTATATTTGTTGAGAAATGCAAAATGATATGGAGATGGTCCTCATTATCCATTTTGGCCAATTGTATTATTTCCTTGTGTATTCCTATAGGAAGTTTTTGTACATGTGTCTTCGGTTTCTCTTTTATCATTTCGTCCAAGAGAAAAAGCTCTTCTAATTCTATGAATCCTTCTAGAATCCTTTTCTCTTGAATATCCGTTAAGAGAGTTTCAGGTTGCCTGGTATTCCACCAATTCTTAATCCAAAGTTCCAGACATTTGTTAAAAGAGAAAGAGACCCCCCAGGGCAAAAGTACGATAAATACAAGATATAGGAAAGAAGGCAATGCTTTCTTTTTTTTCATTTTTGATCTGTAAATTGAGTTGTTAATGAATCCGCTTCATTCGTTGACTCTATATGATATTTCTTTTTTTTTGAAGCAAAAATTCTATAATAAGGTTTAAGACCTTGTGTTTGTATCTATTTCTCTTTTTGTATACTAGTGGAATTTCATTGTATTGGGTTCTTTCTTAGATCTAAATGGAGTGGAATAGAGAAATAGAATAAAAAAAAAGCCCTTTCTTTCATATGAAAAGGGAAGAATATTAGGCCATATATCTCACTTGGACAAAACAAATTAGAAGCAATTTTCTCTTATCCTCGGTTGTTCCTTCCTTTAGATAAATACTCGAAAATACCCTTTCTTTGGTACTCAAAATACTTCAATTGGTACGCGCAAGAAATAAGCCAATTCGGCAGCTTTTTGTTCAATTTCTCGGGGAGTAAAAAACTTCTCATCAGTGCGAGTCAAGGGAATGACTCCCTGGCCACGTATTTCCATATAAAGGATACGACGAGGATAAAGACCCTCTTTAACCTGAATTCTAATTGATTGGATATCCCGCACAAGGAATCGAAGAAAGATGCGACGTTTTATTCCAGGGAATCCCCAACGAAAAATGCACACTATTCCCTCTTTTCTATCAAATCGGTCATAACCACTGCCTACATTCCACAAAATAGTGCACCACAAATAGGAGCTAATGAATAGGCCCGCGATTCCGTAGAAAGACATCACGACCCCCTGTGGAAAAAAAAGAATTTGTTGAGATGGAAGTACGGATATCATATTCTTACCAAGATAACTGGAAGCCCCAACCGCTAAGAATCCTAATGAACCTAGAAAAAGAATACAGGCCCAGAAAAAATTACCTCTTTTTCGAGAACCTTTTAGAAGTTCTATCCATATGTGTTCTGATCGCCAATTCATATTAGATATACTAAATCCAGCAGCGGTTAATTGAAATTGAGAGAATAAGCTAAATGATTTTGACTTTACTTTTTTTGATTCTGAAATCGCCTTCAGCAGCTAGTACTCCTGTGAAATAATTGGTTAGATACATTGACTTTCTATTCAAAAAAATTCCTGGATCCACTTAAAAAAACTCGCTATACTCGGCTACGCATATGTATGCATTTATGCTCGTAGCCTATATCTGCATCCATAGACGTTTTTCATTTGTGTGTAGAAAGAGCTACATACCCTATCATATTAATATATTACTTACACTAAAAAATATTTGTATTATCATCCTGGAAATACATTGAGCAAATTTGGCCCCGTCGGTTCTAGACAATCTTATTTTTCTGCACATAAAGAAATAAAGAAGCCATTGCAATTGCCGGAAATACTAAGCCTACTAAAGGCACGAAAATAGAGGGTAAGTTTAAATCTGTCATAGAATAGGTGTCTCAATTCCAATTTACTATTTCTATCTATTCAAAATATATCTTAAGATTCTTATGATATAATTAAGTATATCTATTATAAGGAATATTGACTATTGTATTTTTGAGTTTGCAAAAAAAAGATTTTTTTTTTATAGATAAATAATACTAACTAAAGTATTCTATAAAAGTATTCTATATCTCTAAAAAATGAATGGAATGGATAATTCTATTTTTCTTTTTCCATTCTCATGGCCTTTCTATCTTTCTAATCGAACTTGAAATTGGATTCAAAAGAAAGCAATTGTGAAAATGAAAGAAATACCTCTTTCAGAATACCCTTTAATGAAAATTTCAAAAGTAGAAGTGGAATAGAATATCCGGTTGAAGGGTAATGATCATACATCTGTAATGCATTGTATGTCCCAGAATAGGTCCCATTCTTCTACCCTTTCCGGGTAGTCGATGGCTATTCACAGCTACTACCTTAACACCAAAGAAGAGCTCGACCCAATGCTTTATTTCAGTCTTAGTGAATCCCGATTCGACATTAAAAGTATATTGATTCTTTCCCAATAAACGAAGACTCTTTTCTGCAAATACTGCGTATTTGGTTCCATTATCGTATGATAATACTCTATTTTGATTTGTATTTGTTTATTGTATTATACCTTTCTATATTCTAGATATATAGAATAGAAGAATCTCGATTTGTCAAGTCTCATGATCGTATCAAGATATATTTAAATTTGGCTCGATCTTTTAAAAGATCGAGCCAAATTTAATTGCAATCAATTAGAAGAATAAAGAAGAATTACTGCATTTCGTAACTCATTTATTCTCTTTCTATTTCGCTTCTTTTTTATTTAGACCTTCTTTATATCTAGTTTTATCTACTTAATCGATGGTATCTACCGGCTTGAAGTCAAATGTGATCGCTTTCCATACTTCACAAGCTGCGGCTAGTTCAGGACTCCATTTGCAAGCTGCTCGGATAATTTCATTACCTTCACGAGCAAGATCGCGCCCTTCGTTACGAGCTTGTACACAGGCTTCTAAAGCCACCCGATTAGCTGCTGCACCTGGTGCATTCCCCCAAGGATGTCCTAAAGTTCCTCCACCAAATTGTAATACGGAATCGTCTCCAAAGATTTCGGTCAGAGCTGGCATATGCCAAACATGAATACCCCCTGAAGCCACCGGTATAACACCTGGCATGGATACCCAGTCCTGCGTGAAAAAGATACCGCGAGAACGATCTTTTTCAATATAATCATCGCGCAATAAATCAACAAAACCTAAAGTCATTTCGCGTTCCCCTTCTAACTTACCTACTACTGTACCGGCGTGGATATGATCTCCCCCAGACATACGCAATGCTTTAGCTAATACACGGAAATGCATACCATGATTTTTCTGTCTATCAATAACTGCATGCATTGCTCGGTGAATGTGAAGAAGTAGGCCGTTGTCGCGGCAATAATGAGCTAAACTAGTATTTGCGGTGAATCCTCCAGTTATGTAGTCATGCATTATAATAGGAACCCCTAATTCCCTCGCAAATACAGCTCTCTTAATCATTTCTTCGCATGTACCTGCAGTCGCATTCAAGTAATGCCCCTTGATTTCACCGGTTTCGGCTTGTGCTTTATAAATAGCTTCGGCACAAAAGACAAAACGGTCTCGCCAGCGCATAAATGGTTGTGAGTTTACGTTTTCATCATCTTTGGTAAAATCAAGTCCACCGCGTAGACACTCATAACATGCTCTACCATAATTTTTTGCGGATAATCCCAATTTTGGTTTAATAGTACATCCCAATAAAGGACGACCATACTTGTTCAACTTATCCCTTTCAACTTGGATACCATGAGGCGGACCTTGGAAAGTTTTTGAATAAGCAGGAGGAATTCGTAGATCCTCCAAACGTAGAGCACGTAGGGCTTTGAAACCAAATACGTTACCCACAATGGAAGTAAACATGTTAGTAACAGAACCCTCTTCAAATAGATCTAATGGATAAGCTACATAACAGATATATTGACTGTCTTCCCCAGGAACAGGTTCGATGTGATAGCATCGTCCTTTGTAACGATCAAGACTGGTAAGTCCATCAGTCCAAACAGTTGTCCATGTACCAGTAGAAGATTCCGCAGCTACTGCAGCCCCCGCTTCTTCAGGCGGAACCCCGGGCTGAGGAGTTACTCGAAATGCTGCCAAGATATCAGTATCCTTGGTTTCGTATTCCGGGGTGTAGTAAGTCAATTTATAATCTTTAACACCAGCTTGAAATCCAACACCTGCTTTAGTTTCTGTTTGTGGTGACATAAGTCCCTCCCTACAACTCATGAATTAAGAATTCTCACAACGACAGGGTCTACTCGATATGGACTAAGCGTAAATGAAACCTTTGCAAAAATCTTAAAAAAAAAAGATATTCAATTAATATCAACTCATTAAATAAAAAAGGGAGTATGCTTAAGTTAATGAATATGTTTCATTCATATATAATGCGTACACCCTGTGTACGTTCTATCCTATAGGAATTCCACTATAGGAATTCGATAGGAATTGAGTTGTTGTTATGGTAAGTTAACATGGTTCAGTATTAAACCATAGATTTGATTCACCAAATCCATCATTATTGTATACTCTTTGATAGATATAGCGCAACCCAAACTAACCCCTTAATCCTTATTTTACAATTTCATAAGTTCTTATCTTAATAGGCCCTTTTCTTATTTTGAATCTAAATACCTAAATACTAAGAAAATTCTCTGTTGACAGCAATCTATGCTTCACGGTAGTATATATTTTGTATATCGAAGTCCTAGACAGGAAAGTGGAAGAGGCAAAGATCCTTGACAAAAGGAAAAATGTCTATGAAAAAAAGATTGATTGAACTTTCCACCGGACTCATTCCATGAGTAAACGAGTGAATGGGATTCGCTTAGGCAACGAAATCAAGTGCTAGTCCCCTTTTCTTTTTTATTGAATTAACTAATTCATTTCCTTTTAACTTTTTAATTTTTGGATATTTTTTTATTTGATTTGGCATTATTCAACAAGAAAAAAAGAAAAATTTCGACAAATTCCTTTTTTTTTAGAATTATGTGATAATTATGAGAACCAATTCTACTACTTCGCGTCCCGGGGTTTCCACAATTGAAGAAAAAAATGCAGGACGTATTGATCAAATTATTGGACCCGTGCTGGATATCACTTTTCCTCCGGGCAAGTTGCCTTATATTTATAACGCTTTGATAGTCAAGAGTCGGGACACTGCCGATAAGCAAATTAATGTGACTTGTGAGGTACAACAATTATTAGGAAATAATCGAGTTAGAGCTGTAGCTATGAGTGCTACAGAGGGGTTGATGAGAGGAATGGAAGTGATTGACACAGGAGCTCCTCTTAGTGTTCCGGTCGGTGGAGCTACTCTCGGACGAATTTTTAACGTTCTTGGGGAACCTATTGACAATTTGGGTCCTGTAGATACTAGTGCAACATTCCCTATTCATAGATCTGCGCCTGCCTTTATTGAGTTAGATACGAAATTATCTATCTTTGAAACAGGTATTAAGGTGGTCGATCTTTTAGCTCCTTATCGGCGTGGAGGAAAAATCGGACTATTTGGGGGGGCAGGAGTAGGTAAAACAGTACTCATCATGGAATTAATCAATAACATTGCTAAAGCTCATGGAGGCGTATCCGTATTTGGCGGAGTAGGGGAACGGACTCGTGAAGGAAATGATCTTTATATGGAAATGAAGGAATCTGGAGTAATTAATGAAAAAAATATTGAGGAATCAAAGGTAGCTCTAGTCTATGGACAAATGAATGAACCGCCGGGAGCTCGTATGAGAGTAGGTTTAACTGCCCTAACTATGGCAGAATATTTCCGAGATGTTAATAAGCAAGACGTGCTTTTATTCATCGATAATATCTTTCGTTTTGTTCAAGCAGGATCGGAGGTATCCGCCTTATTAGGGAGAATGCCCTCTGCAGTGGGTTATCAACCTACCCTTAGTACAGAAATGGGTTCTTTACAAGAAAGAATTGCTTCTACCAACAAGGGATCGATAACTTCGATCCAAGCTGTTTATGTACCTGCGGACGATTTGACCGACCCTGCTCCTGCCACAACATTTGCACATTTGGACGCTACTACCGTACTTTCCAGAGGATTGGCTTCCAAGGGTATTTATCCCGCAGTAGATCCTTTAGATTCAACCTCAACTATGTTACAGCCTCGGATCGTTGGCAAGGACCATTATGAAACTGCGCAAAGAGTTAAAGAAACTTTACAGCGTTACAAGGAACTTCAGGACATTATTGCAATTCTTGGGTTGGATGAATTATCGGAGGAGGATCGTTTAACTGTAGCAAGAGCACGAAAAATTGAGCGGTTCTTATCACAACCGTTCTTTGTGGCAGAAGTTTTTACCGGTTCTCCAGGAAAGTATGTTAGTCTTGCAGAAACAATTAGGGGGTTTCAACTAATCCTTTCCGGAGAATTAGATGGCCTACCCGAACAGGCTTTTTATTTGGTGGGGAACATCGATGAAGCTAGCACGAAAGCTATAAACTTAGAAGAGGAGAACAAATTGAAGAAATGAAATTAAATCTTTATGTACTGACTCCTAAACGAATTATTTGGGATTGTGAAGTGAAAGAAATCATTTTATCTACTAATAGCGGCCAAATTGGTGTATTACCAAACCACGCCCCCATTAACACAGCTGTAGATATGGGTCCTTTGAGAATACGCCTCCTCAACGACCAATGGTTAACAGCGGTTCTGTGGAGTGGTTTTGCGAGAATCGTTAATAATGAGATCATTATTTTAGGAAATGATGCAGAACTGGGTAGTGACATTGATCCAGAAGAAGCTCAACAGGCACTTGAAATAGCCGAAGCTAACTTGAGTAGAGCTGAGGGTACGAAAGAATTGGTTGAAGCAAAGCTAGCTCTCAAACGGGCTAGGATACGAGTCGAGGCTATCAATTGGATTCCCCCATCCAATTGAAGACAATCCAAAGGTTTCGTTGATACAAAGAAAAAGGATAGAAGGGTAGAAAAAGTTATTAGATAGCGAAGCGAAGTAAGTCCAATGCTATCTAGTAATTTTTCTACCTACCTACCTACTATTGGATTTGAACCAATGACTCCCGCCGTATGA